TCATGAGCGATACGGAAATGGATCGAGTAATCTCTTTCTTTATCCAAGAAAAGGTATTTTTAGTTTGCATGGTCCAATCATTGATCCCGAAAATTTCTACAATAAAATTAGGTAGGTCGCTAGTATAGTTCCCTATCTATAATTTTGCTATTTACTTAAATATTAAATATAAATAATTTTACTGGAATATTGGAGGAATCCCTTGGATGGGTAGTAAGTACAATTTTGAATGTTTTGCTTATGTACAAAGTAACAAATATTATAATTGGATCGTTCGATCACTTTTCAGTCATTCATTGAATGATAAATCACTACAAGTGAAGGAGATACACGATTTAAATAACGAAAGATCCAATATTTAAAAATTGTATCTAAAATGACTGGAAAAGTAGAAACAAGACCGGATATAATTTGATCATTATGAGCAAATCCAAAATCTTTGTAGACAGAGCCAATCATTAATTCCCAACCATGGGGCGAATGGAATCCTATACATAAATCAGTTAATAAAAGAATAGAAAAAGCTTTTATTGTGTCACTTAAGTTGTATAGGAATTCTTGAAACCAAGAGTTAAGAATAACAAGTTCTTCATTACCTAGAATAGAATAACCACTTAGAATACCGAAACAGATTATATTTGTCGAGAAGTGTAAAATTGTATGGATGCGATCCTCGTTGTGCATCTTGATCAATTGGATCGTTTCTTTGTAGATTTCGATGCGAGGCTTTTGTAAATGTGTTTCCGGGTATTCCTTTATCATTTCGTCCAAACGTAAGAGTTCCTCTAAGTCTATGAATTCTTTTAGAATACTCTTTTCTTGAATATCATTCAAAAAAATTTCGGATTGCCTAGTATTCCACCAATTAGTAAACCAAGATTCCAGACTTTTATTAAATGAGAGAGAGATCCACCAAGGCAAAAATACTATAGATGCAAGATATAGAAGGGAAATGAATACTTTCTTTTTTGCCATTTTTTCGTCTGTGAATTTTAAAATTTTTAATGAACGCACCTCATTCGTCGACTCTATACGATACTAATATTTCTATCAAGCATAAGTTCTATTACAAGTCATCGATGTATTTCCGGTTTTTTTTTGTGATTCAGTACAGCGGTTAGTCCTTGAATTTAGAAAGAATACAGAATATAGAATAAGAAAGAGCCCTCTTCAAATTCAAATTAATAGTAGTCGGATTTCGAGACGAAAGAACTCCCGTTCTATCAAAATATCAAATATTTAGAAAAAAAAATTCTTTACTTTCTACTTTATGATGAAATGTTTTGATATATGATGAATCTATCATTTAGATTTGTTACTGAATTGAGTTAAGTGGATTTACATACGCATAAAAAAAATTGTGGACATAAACAATTTAGTTTTAGAATTGTTTCATATACGTTTGCTTTGGCTCGAGTAAGCGTTCTGAAGAAACTTCAGTTAAGTTATGCTATAGAAAAAAGATGATTCTTGAGTTTTTTATCTCTTGCAAAGTATTCATTCTTCAGTTCCTTTTTTCAAAATACTTCAATTGGTACACGCAAGAAATAGGCCAATTCAGCAGCTTTTTGCTCAATCTCTCGTGGAGTAAAATTCTCATCAGTACGAGTCAAGGGAATGGCTCCTTGTCCTTTTATTTCCATATAAAGGACACGACGAGCATAAATACCCTCTTTAATTTCTATTCTGATGGACTGAATGTCTTTCATAAGGAATCGGAGGAATATGCGACGATTTTTTCCAGGAAATCCCCAACGAAAAATACACACTATGCCCTCTTTTATATCGAATCGATCATAACCACTACCTACATTCCACGAAATTGTGCACCACAAATAGGAGCTAATAAAAAGACCTGCGATCCCATAGAAAGACATCACGATACCTTGTGGAAAAAAAATTATTTGCTGAGAAGGAAATAAAGATATAAAATTCCTACCAAAATAACTGGACGTTCCAACCAATAAAAACCCTAATGAACCTAAAAAAAGAATAAAGGCCCAACAGAAATTACTTGTTTTTCGAGACCCCGCTATAAGTTCTACCCATATACGTTCTGATCGCCAACTCATACTCTAACTAGACCTAGTTGCATTTTATTGGAATTGGGAGAATAACAAAAAGAATTTTTTTTTTACTTTTTTTTGTTTCCGAAGTAACTCTCATCAACCAGCACTATTATGATGTGAACCTTTAGGGATAATTCATCGAATTTCTTAGATCCAAACTAAAATAATAACATCCCTTTCATATGATTTCCTAATACATATAGATATATTGACTTTCCATTTCAGAAATTCTCCCCGATCCCGATCTATTTGAAAATAGTTATAATTCATTTATCATGTTTACACATACATAAGAGCTTATGCCCGAAGGAAGCCGCATATTATACCATATTTTACTAAATAGATATCCGTATTATGATCCAAGTAAGTCTTGAAAAAAAAAATATATATATATAAGATTTGTCCTTGTTGTATCTAAAAAATCTTGTTTTTTTGAATATAAAGAGATAAAGAAGCCATTGCAATTGCCGGAAATACTAAGCCCACTAAAGGCACAAAAACGGGGGGGAAACTGTTGAGAGTTATCATAGAATGGGTACCTCGATTTAATATTTGTACCTGTTATTTATTGTTATATTTATTGTTTTATATTTTAACCTTATCCTTATATTGTTATAAATATTGTTATAAAGATATCTTATAATTCATATATAATTGTTATATTATACTAAGTATACCTAAGTGAGTATATATATACTTATTAAGTATATGTTTTAATAAATATATATTAATTAATAAAATACAATAAATATATAAATAAATGGACCTATTCATCTTTCTACATGTTTCTACATGAAATATATACGATAATCCACCCTTTTATTATTCGTATTAGTAGTTATTATCTTTTCTTGTCTTATAAATTTCATAATTTAATAAAATTTTAAAGTATTTCCTAAAAACTCCCAAAGAATTCGTTATAATACGATCCAACAAAAAGGATTCTTAGTGGGGGATTATTTTCGGGAGATATAGAAAGACGCAAGACCTTGTTAACTAATTCCACGGAAGAAAGCGAAAGAATTCACTCTTTTATTTTGTTTAATAGAGATTTCCTAGTTAGTATTAGTAACCAGGAATATCGATAAAAAAACGATCCGGATGGTTCTTTTTACAATTAAATCTTATGTTACCAAAGTCAAAATCCATTCTTCGGATTTTGACTTTGATTCCTATAAATTAAATAACTACTTGATCACCACACATAAAAAAATTTATTAAGTTTTATTAATTTATTAAGTTTTATTAAATTATTAAATTAATACTCTTACTTTAATACTCTTATTAAATTAAGACTCCTAATCTAATTTTCATTCAAAGGAAAGAAAGCATGTAGCCGAAATAACTCACTCAGAACGCCCTTTAAAGGATTACGTGGTACGATTGGATCGAATAAGCCCTTATGGAATAAATATTCAGCCACTTGTGAATCCTCAGGTACTGTCTTATTCAATGTTTGTTCAATTACTCTTTTACCTGCAAATGCAATATAAGCATTGGGTTCGGCAATAATGATATCTCCCAACATACCAAAACTAGCCGTCACCCCGCCTGTGGTAGGGGATGTAAGGATTGCTACATAAAATAACTTTTTATTTAATTGATAATCATATAAAGCGGAAGATATTTTAGCCATTTGCATCAAGCTCAAGCTTCCTTCTTGCATGCGCGCTCCTCCGGAAGCACACACTAGAATAAGAGGTAAAAATTGATTGGTAGCATACTCGGCCAAACGTGTGATTTTTTCGCCCACTACAGATCCCATACTACCACCCATAAACTGAAAATCCATAACACCAATTGCTACGGGAATACCATTTAGTTGACCTGTGCCTGTTTGAACAGCCTCAGTTAATCCTGTATTTTTTTGATAAGAATCAATACGATCTTTATAAGGTTCCTCCTCCGAATGAAATTCAATGGGATCCAGAGAGACCATGTCTTCGTTCATAGGATCCCAAGTACCGGGATCAATCGAAAGTTCGATTCTATCAAAACTACTCATTTTCAAATGACATCCACATTGTTCACAAATATTCATTTTTGATTTTAAAAATTTCTTATAATTTAATCCATAACAATTTTCGCATTGAATCCACAAATGCCTGTATTTTTGAGTTACATTTAAATTATTAGAACTTATACTAAAATCACTATCATCTGTGCTAGTTTTTATACTGGAACTCTCGCTTTTACTACTATTTACGCTTTCGCCACAAATGTAACTATAAATGTAGCTGTCACTGTAATTGTTACTGTTGCTTAAAATATAACTATCAATACAAATTTGAGAACCAAGATAACTGTCAATACAACTATTAATGTGATTATTCCAACTATAATGAGAATTAGTATCATACATGTAACGATCGTGGCGAGTATCGTCACTTTGGGGTGCATTATTCATATAACTAGAAGTCTGATAACTATAAAAAGAACTTTTTAGTTCACTTAGAAAAGAACGGTTGTTGTCAATCTCAAAATTTTTATTTTCAATATCAAAATATATGGAATAACTGTCCCTATTACTATCCCTAACGAAAAAAGTGTCATCAGATATGAAATTCCGAATGTATCTGTCGCCGACTAAATGATCAACATTACTGTAATTAGACTTGTCGCTAAAATTGAAAATGTCTTTATCCATATCATTTAAAATTGGATCTTCACTTACACTGGTATTTTCAAAAGGACCAAGACTGTCCATTGATTTACTTAGCCTACACCTGTATTCTAACTCCCCGTTAAACAACATCGAATCGAACCGCCATTTTTCCATAGAACTTTCTTGCCCCTATTTACATGAAAATACAATAGATGAATAGTCATTCGATGAAAATCATTTGAATATTCCGATCAGAATAAGCATATAAATCCAATCACTAGGGTTAGTAACTAATAACGAGGGGATATTGAAAAAAAAAAATAGTT